TGAATCTATTAAATCTAGATAAAAAAAATAAAAAAAGACAAAATAATTTCGAATAGAATCTTTTAAAACAAAAAGAGAAAAGAATTTCGAATATACTCCTGTTGCAGCTGATACTGCTGTTTTCTTGATCTAACCGAAGCTTTAATTCTTAGCGGATAATCCCAATTTAGGTTGAATAGTATTCCATTATTATCTATTATCTAATTTTATTATATAAATAGATAATAAGAAATTACTAAAAAGATTAATACAAAAAAGAAAATATACGAAGAAATTCGTCCCCCCCCCACATATTTGATAGCCTCTCCTATAAAAAAACTGGAAATCCCAATTCCATTTGGAATTCCATCAATTACTTGTCTATCAAAAAAATAATTGAATTTAGCTACCTTTCTTACACTCGCAATTAAAGATACTTCAAAAAAAGCATCTATATAACCACGATTATATGACCAATCATATATAACATTGATTATTTTATCAGCAATAATTTTTTTAGGAACACTTTTTTGAAATAAATTAAATAAGTTCAAATTTTGTAAAGATGAAAAAACTGGTTTATAGAAAAAAGACGCTATAAATATTCCGAAAAAAGCTATACTCACCGAAAAAGTTGCATTTGTAAAAAATTCATACCAATCCACAGAATTCTTTGAATTTTGATGTAAAAGGTCTATAGACGGAATTAACAATTTAGATAAAATATCCAAATCTATTGGTTCTTGGCTGAAAGAAATTCCTATGAACCCGACGAAGAAAGTAAATAGTATTAATACAAGCATAGAAAATAGCATAGTATTGTCTGATTCATGAGGATAAAAAAACGGAATGTTTTTAGTACCAAAATAGGTACTATCAAGAAAAAGACGTCTTATGCTTTTGACATTTCGATTAATTCGATGTGTCCTCTTCCGAAAAAAAGAAGTCCTTTCATTATTATTAGTTGTTAATAAAGCTAATAAATGAATTTTGTTTTTTAATTTTTTTTTTTCTTCTTTGCCCCATAAAGATATTGAATAGAAAGAACTATTTTTCTTTCCATTGAAATTTTGAAAATGAACGTTTAAATATCCTTCAAAAACAAGTAAATAGATTCGAAACATATAAAATGCAGTTAATCCTGCTGTGGAACAAGCTATTATTGCGAAAATTGGTGAATACAACCAACTATCATTTAGAATCTCATCCTTGGACCAAAAACAAGCAAAAGGTGGAATACCACAAAGAGAAAGTGTACCTATTAAAAAAGCGGTTTTTGTAATTGGGGCATGTTTTGTTAAACCGCCCATAAGAACCATATTTTGACTTTTATCTGGAGAATATCCAACAATAGCTTCCATTGAATGAATAATGGATCCAGATCCTAAAAATAACAATGCTTTTGAATAAGCATGAGTAATCAAATGAAATAAAGCGGCTCGATAAGAGCCCATACCTAAAGCTAACATCATATAACCCAATTGAGACATTGTAGAATAGGCCAAATTTTTCTTAATATCTTTTTGAGCAATAGCTAAAGTAGCTCCTAATACTACTGTTATTATGCCTATCAAAGCTATTACACTCATTATGGGGGGTATAACTATGAAAATAGGAAGAAGTCGAGCTACAAGAAAAATTCCTGCTGCTACCATAGTAGCAGCATGGATAAGAGCGGAAATAGGAGTAGGACCTTCCATAGCATCTGGTAACCATACATGAAGAGGGAATTGGGCAGATTTCGCAACTGATCCGCAAAATAACAAGAGGGCGCACAAAGTAACAAAAAAAAGATTCACCTCATTCTTATAAATTAAGTTGTTGAATATTTGAAATAAATCCCGAAATTCCAAACTACCTGTTATCCAATAAAAACCTAAAATTCCTAATAATAAACCAAAATCCCCCACACGATTAGTTACAAACGCCTTTTGACAAGCATTTGCCGCAATAGGACGTGTGAACCAAAAACCTATTAATAGATAAGAACATATTCCAACCAATTCCCAAAAAATATAAACTTGTATCAAATTTGAACTAGTAACTAACCCTAACATTGAAGTATTAAAAAAACTCAGATAAGTAAAAAATCTCAAATAGCCTTGATCATGAGACATGTAACTATCACTATAAATTAGAACCAGAATCCCAACAGTAGTGATTAATATTGACATTATAGAAGTAAGTGAATCAATCAAGTAGCCAAACTCTAAAGAAAGATCATTATTTATAGTCCAAGACCATACATATTGATAGATAGAACTATTCTCGATTTGATGAATAGATAGATCGATCGAAAAAATCATAACTATCGTTAACAATAAAATACTAGGAAAAGCCCACATACGGCGAATATTTTTTGTTGCCGTAGGAAAAAGTAGAAGTCCTACCCCTATTAAAATAGGAACTGGAAGTGGGATGAAAGGTATGATCCATGAATATTGATGTATATATTCCATACAAAAAAAATAAAGAATAAAAAATATTTTGATTCTTGATGAATTTTGTTTCTTATTCATTTGTTTTATCTCTTTTGTAAAGGGGTTCGGTTAATAAAAAGTGGATAAATAAATCTAATTTTAGATTCTTAATTGTTCTGAATCTTTGCACAATCGTTCCAATATTGGAAAGTACAAAGTCAAAATCGGCCAATAAACAAATTCCTAGTGAAAAAAAAATCTTATTATTTTAAGTAATATTAATTATAAGTAATATAAATACCTATGTTAGTCATTTTTATATATATTAAGAAAAATGACTATTAATAAATAATAATGTAAATAATAATGAAATTAAATAATAATAAAAATTTTGATCTATAGAGTGAGGGTGGGGATAAATCATTACACCAAAACGAAGAACATTTGTTTATTTTGATTTGATATAAATTATAAAAACAATATAAATTATAAAAACAATATAAATTAGTTTCTTGTTGAACTAATTGATTCTTTTACATTACAATAAAAAGAGATCCATAGATATAGATCTATTATCTATGAAATATTTGGAAAAGGTTTATAATATTCAATGTTTTTACTTTAAATAGAAAAAAAGAAAGAGGGAATTAAGATAAATAAGACATACGGCTAATTACAGAATAATTCGTTTTCATTTACAGAAGAAATGTCTTTCACATCGAATAAAAAAACTATCCTAATTGTATGGCAGTTCCAAAAAAGCGCACTTCTATATCAAAAAAAAATATTCGTAAAAATTTTTGGAAAAAAAAGGGATATTGGACAGCATTGAAAGCCTTTTCATTAGCTCAATCCATTTTTACAGGTAAATCAAAAAGTTTTTTTTGTAACAAAAAAAAAATGTTGGATTGGAATAATATAAATTAGCTCGATTCAAAGAGTATTCTTTAATACTCATTTTATACTAATACTAGTATAGAATATGGAACATATATTTAGAATATATTCTATATATATATAATATTATATATATATAGAATATATTCTAAATATATAGAATCTAATTTTTTCATTTTTTTGAATGTAGTGTTAAATTTGAAAACGAACACTGGAAATGAAAAAAAATAATAATGGAAATTCATATAATAATATAGAAATTCATATAGAAATCAAAATGTTCTATTATTATTTTTTCATATTTTTGATATTCGAATAAATACAAATTTTAAATTTACTTCTTATTATCAATTTATACTAAATGTTTAGTAAAGAGATGTACTAAATAAATAGTGCACTTTAAGCGATTCTTTCAATCTCGACGATTGACTAAAGAGTTGGTTATTATGATTTCGAGTAAGCCGCTATGGTGAAATTGGTAGACACGCTGCTCTTAGGAAGCAGTGCTAGAGCATCTCGGTTCGAGTCCGAGTAGCGGCATGGCATCCTATCCTATATTCCTATATTTTTAAGAAGAAGTCCTATAATGAATTCAATTCCCTATTTATATTCGTAGTATTCATACCTTTTTTATTTTCATTATAGATATTTATTTTCATTATAGATATGATATTTTCAACTTTAGAGCATATATTAACTCATATATCGTTTTCCGTCATATCAATTGTTATTTCAATTCATTTGATAACCTTATTAGTCAATGAAATCGTAGGATTATATGATTTGTCCAAAAAAGCCATGATAATAACTTTTTTCTGTGTAACGGGATTGTTAATTACTCGTTGGTTTTTTTCGGGCCATTTACCATTTAGTGATTTATATGAATCACTAATCTTTCTTTCATGGGGTTTTTCCATTTTTCATATGGTTCCGTGTTTTAAAAAGGAGAAAAACCTTTTAAGTACAATAATCGCACCAAGTGTTATTTTTACCCAAGGCTTTGCGACTTCGGGTCTTTTAACCAAAATGCATCAATCTGTAATATTAGTACCCGCTCTACAATCCCATTGGCTAATGATGCACGTAAGTATGATGATATTGGGCTATGCAGCTCTTTTATGTGGATCATTATTATCAGTAGCTATTTTAGTCATTACGTTTCAAGAAGCCATCCAAATTCTTGGTAAAAGCAAGAATTTGGATTTTTTAAATAAATCAGTTGATTTTGTCGAAATAAAATACATGAATATGAATGAAAGAAACAATGTTTTACGAAAAACATCTTTTTCTTCTTCTCGAAATTATTATAGGTCTCAATTTATTCAACAATTGGATCGTTGGGGTTATCGTATTATTAGTCTGGGTTTTCTGTTTTTAACGATAGGTATTCTTTCAGGGGCGGTATGGGCTAACGAGGCATGGGGGTCCTATTGGAATTGGGATCCAAAGGAAACTTGGGCCTTTATTACTTGGACCATATTCGCGATTTATTTACATACTAGAAAAAATAAAAAATTTCAAGGTGTAAATTCTTCAATAGTGGCCTCTATCGGATTTCTTATAATTTGGATATGTTATTTGGGGATCAATCTATTAGGAATAGGACTACATAGTTATGGTTCATTTACATCTAATTAAATTTCAATGAGTAAAGAACCTGAGAAATAAAAATATGGAAAGCATATAAATATATACTTTCCATAAATCGTGGAGAACCCTTTCAATCAAGTAATGTAATGATTCAAGGGGTTCTCACAAACAACAAACATATTGGATTATAATTTCAATTTTTTTAAGTGAATCTAACAGAAAAATATTCTTTTTCATAAAGTTTTTTTCTCTTTTTGATTCATTTATTCATGAAAATGCTCTATCAAAAATTAGCTAGAATAGCTTCAACCTTGTTAACCGAGAATGAAAAAATGAAATCCGGATAAATACCAATACCTATTACGGGTATAAGGATAGAAATCGAAATAAATAATTCTCTCGGCCCAGAATCAAAAAAATAAGAGTTTGGTGTATTAAAAAACTTGTATCCATAGAACATCTGCCGTAAGATAGATAATAAATAAATAGGAGTTAATATCATTCCAATTGCGGTTACAAAAGTAATTAGTATTTTCATCATGAAAAGATATTTTTGACTAGTAATTATTCCAAAAAAAACTATCAATTCGGCAACAAAACCGCTCATGCCCGGCAATGCAAGAGAAGCCATCGATAAGATAGTGAAAATCGTGAATATTTTTGGCATTGGGATAGCCATTCCGCCCATTTCGTCAAGATAAAGAAGACGTAGTCTATCATAACTAGTTCCTGCCAAGAAAAAAAGTGCAGCGCCAATAAATCCATGAGATATTATTTGTAAAATGGCCCCGTTGAGCCCAGTATCACTTATAGAACCAATTCCTAGAATTATGAAACCCATATGAGATACCGAAGAATAAGCTATTCTTTTTTTTAAATTACGTTGACCAAAAGATGTTGAAGCGGCATAGATTATTTGAATAGAACCTAATATCATTAACCAGGGGCAAAATATTGAATGAGCGTGGGAAAATAATTCCATATTAATTCGAACCAACCCATATGCTCCCATTTTTAATAAGATTCCGGCTAAAAGCATACAAGTGCTGTAATGTGCCTCTCCGTGGGTATCTGGTAACCATGTATGTAAGGGTATAATCGGCGATTTGACAGCAAAAGCAATAAGAAATGCCGTATATAATATTATTTCTAGCGCCACGGGATACGATTGATTAGTTAATGTTTCAAAATTTAATGTTGGTTCATTAGAACCATATAAACCGATACCCAGAATTCCCATTAATAAAAAAACAGAACCTCCTGCAGTGTACAAAATAAACTTTGTAGCTGAATACAAACGTTTCTTTCCCCCCCACATGGCTAAAAGTAAATAAACGGGAATTAATTCCAATTCCCACATGATGAAAAAAAGTAAAATGTCTCGAGAAGAAAATGGTCCGATTTGACCGCTATACATTCCTAACATCAGGAAATAGAATAATTGGTATTCTCGAGTAACCGGCTGAGCCGCTAAAGTGGCTAAAGTAGTTATAAATCCCGTCAGTAAAATAGGTCCTATAGAGAGTCCATCTATTCCCAATCTCCAGTAAAAATCAAAAAAATTGATCCATTTATAATTCTCCGTCAGTTGAATTAGTGGATCATCCAATTGGAAATGACAACAAAATGCATAGGTTGTTAGAAGGAGATCGATTAAGCATATACAAATGCTATACCACCTAATTACCTTATTTCCCCTATGAGGGAATAAGAAAATTAAGGAACCTGCGGCTATTGGGAAAACTACAACTATTGTTAACCAAGGAAAATAATTCGTCATAAAAATAAGATACACTTGGGCCAGAAAAGCCCGTGCTCAAAAAAATACAAAATATTTTTTTGAGCACGGGTTTTTGCCAGTAAAAAAAACGTATTCGTGTGGTGTTTTTTGAAACGTATCAATAAGCTAGACCCATACTTCGAGTTGTTTCAGGCCCTAAATAAACTCGAACACTTAAGAAATCCGTAGGACAAGCGGACTCACACCTCTTACAACCAACACAGTCCTCTGTTCTTGGGGCAGAAGCTATTTGCTTAGCTTTACATCCATCCCAAGGTATCATTTCTAATACATCTGTGGGACAAGCTCGGACACATTGAGTACATCCTATACATGTATCATAAATCTTTACTGAATGTGACATGGTATCTATAGTAATTTTTGAACATAAAAAATGAAAATTATCGATCTAGTAAACTCGTAAATGAATCATATATTTATATACCAGAACCAGATGAATCAATGATTTGTTATAATATTGTTAATCAAAAAAGATGTCTAGATAAATTTAGAAGAAGGAATAGAAGAGGACCAGGATACTTTGATTTCTTAAGTTGTGTATTTATTTGAATTGCATTTTTTTTATTAATTATGATTAATTAATGCTATTTATTCAACAAATTCGATTGATTGATACGGGTTGATTTTCTGTTACGAGCAATTGCGGAAACAATAGCCAGTCCGATAGCTGCTTCAGCGGCTGCAATAGCTATAACAAAAATGGAAAAAATATTTCCTTTTAATTGGCGATTATCAAAAAAATCAGAAAAAGTTACGAGATTTATATTAACTGCATTCAGTATAAGTTCAAGACACATAAGGGCTCTAACCATATTTCGGCTCGTGATCAATCCATAGATACCAATAGAAAATAAATAGGCACTCAAAACAAGTACATGTTCGAGCATCATTGACCAACTCCTTATTAATTTTGATTCATTTCAATATGAACAACAATTCAACAGATTCAATTGACTAAAGAATATACCAAGTCTGGAACAAAAGAATATATCGGCAATGGCAATAAAAAAAAAGAGTTTATACATAACATAGAATTGAAAAAAAAATCTTGATTTATATTACTAATTCTATAAAGATTTCTTACTGGCGAGCTACGACAATTGCACCTATCAAAGCAACTAAAAGAATTATTGAAATTAGTTCAAATGGAAGAAAAAAATCGGTTGATAAATGAATTCCAATTTGTTGACTAGTACTTATCAAATCTTGCTCAATAATCTGATTTGGTCTTGTAGTCCAAATAATTCCGTACCATGAAGTATCTGGAATAATAGTTATTAGTGAAACAAAAATACTTGTACAAACTATCAAAGTAATTCCATCCCCAACAGTCCAAAGATTAAAATCTTGGTAATATTCAGAACTATTCATGAACATCACAGCAAATATGATTAAAATGTTAATAGCTCCCACGTAAATAAGTAGCTGTGATGCAGCTACAAAATGGGAGTTTGATAAAATATATAATAAGGATATACAAACAAGAACCAGTCCCAACGAAAAAGCAGAAAAAATAGGGTTGGTAAGTAATACTACTCCCAGACTTCCTAATATAATACCCGATCCCAGAAAGACTAAAAGAAAATCGTGTAGCGTTTCAGGCAAATCCATTATATGTAAAAAAAAAGACAAAGAAATCGAAATTTCATGACCGTATTGATATGACCAGGAAAAAAATTTTTATATACTTAATTTTTTTTTGCATTGAAAAAAAAATCCTAAGGAGTTTGAATTGATTGATATATAGTTACAGTTAGATAATCAATGTCATTCCAGTCTTTATACTAAAGAGTAGTTTGAAACTATATTAAAACAAAAATATAAAAGTAGATATAACATAAATTATTAATTTTCATTTTTTTTTTTATTCTATTTTGATCTTATATATTCTATATACTCTTATATATTCTATATAATATATATAGATTATCATTATTTATAGACTTATATATATATTCTATACTATTCTGATTTTCTTTTTTATTTTATATTTTAAGAATAAAAATAATTTTTAATTATAAAAAATTATCTTTTTTTATTTGAATTGTTCGAATTGTATAATCATCAATTACTGACATTGGTAAACGGCCCAAAGCAATTTGATTATAGTTCAATTCGTGACGATCATAAGTTGAAAGTTCATATTCTTCAGTCATTGATAAACAATTTGTTGGGCAATACTCAATACAGTTACCACAAAAAATACAGATTCCGAAATCAATACTGTAATTTAGCAATCGTTTCTTTCGAATATCAGTTTCCAGTTTCCAATCAACAACGGGTAAATCTATAGGACATACACGAACACATACTTCACAAGCAATGCATTTATCAAATTCAAAATGGATTCGACCGCGGAAACGTTCCGATGTGATTAATTTTTCATAAGGATATTGAATAGTTACAGGTAAACGATTTGCGTGAGATAAGATAATCATGAAACTTTGACCAATGTACCTTGCAGCTCGGACTGTTTGTTGACCATAATTCATGAACCCAGTTACCATAAGGAACATATCGTAAATATCTATGAATATTTTTGTTTTATTTCTTTCTCTTATTTGAGACAAGTTATGAATATAGAAAATAAATCTTTTACAGTGAAAACAATTGAGACGAAGTTGTTAATAATAGATTACCGAGAGAAATAGGTAAAAGAAATTTCCATCCAAGATTTAATAATTGATCCATTCTTAGCCTAGGCAAAGACCATCTTGTTATGATAGAAACGAATAAGAAAAAATAAGTTTTAGCTAATGTAATAAAGAGATCAATTGTAGTTCCAAAAACTCCATATGTTTTATTGATTTCAAAAAACTCAGAAACAAATATGTACGGAATAGAGATATTTGAACCGCCCAAGTAAAGAACTGTTACAAATAATGAAGAAATTAAAAGGTTTAAATAGGAAGCAACGTAAAATAAACCAAATCGAATACCCGAATATTCTGTTTGATAACCCGCTACTAATTCTTCTTCTGCTTCTGGTAAATCAAAAGGTAATCTTTCACATTCTGCTAGTGAAGAAATTAGAAAAACAATGAAACCGATAGGTTGACGCCACAAATTCCATCCCCAAAAACCATATTTTGATTGCGCATCAACTATATCAACTGTACTTAAACTGTTAGATAATCCTAGTCGGTGATAACATTACTGTTCCCATCTCTATTACAGAACCGTACATGAGATTTTCACCTCATACGGCTCCTGGAAAGCCTTAAGTAAATCTAAGGACCGGGACGATTATTTATCTCGTGATATATCCATAAGATATAGAAGATTTAAATCTATCGAACGGTTCTGAATTAGACCAATTCAATTCTGTCTGTTCTAGAAATAACTAAATAAGAAAGATAAATCCATTTTAATAAAAGACTTCTGAATTGATCTCATCCCTTAAAAATCGAAATTTGAATCTGTTGAGTAATAACTGAATTCTTCAATAAAATACTCTTTTAGAATTCTCCATAACCCTCCGCATTTTGAATTACGAAAAAGAATTACACATTCGTTTCTTAATTATCATGTGAATTTGATCTCCATGAATATGGATATAAGAAATCATAAACAAAAAAGAGATCTGCTTTTCGTTTATGATTTCTTCTTCTTTTTTCGTTCCTATTCTTCTTTTTTGTGCTATGAAAAAGGGACTTAAAAAATTTTAAAGGATTTTTTCGTTCCTGATAGTAATTTATTTAATGAGTGGGTGGAAGCATACTCTGGATCGGAGTTATGGGGAGTACTGCTTGATTTTTTCTACCAACTTAAAGCCCCAATTAGTATTCTTTTTCTATTATGCGTAAATTGTCTTTTGGATAATTTACAAAATCTGTGTTACTAATCCTTTGTGTATCTTGGTGTTTCTAGCCATCCACTCCTTTTTTTTATTAACCCCTTATTAATTTTAATTTAATACATCTATGATCATACAAATGATAATTCATACAAATGATAACTAAAACTCAATAAGGTTGGTCTTTTGAGCCCGCTTCAAAACAGGATGAAAAATATTATCCAATCTTGGGTTAAATGTCTTCTTCTCTTTATAATTTATTTTATTTGACTTCATTCTTATACATAGAAAATGAGACTCAATATTTTTACTGCCATTTAAAATCATCATACTATCTGTTAACTATAAGTAATAGAGTATTCTGAAATTTTATTCAATATAAGCTGTTTTATTTCACTCATATAACTATCTAATTTAGTTCTTCAATCCGAATTGTGAAAAATCAAATTAAGGTTTCTATTTAATTTATTCGACTCCTTTCCTATATAGTACTATATATAAAGAGAGGAGCATAGCAATAGCATCGAATAGCTTTTTGGGTTTCAACGAATCGCACGTAGAGATATTGATAAGACACATAGAGTTAATGGTATTTCATAACTAATCGATTGAGCAGCAGCTCGTAGACCACCCAAAAAGGAATATTTATTATTTGACCCATATCCTGACATAAGAAGTCCAATGGGAGCAATACTCGAAATAGCAATCCATAAAAAAACACCGATATTGAAATCAGATAAAACAAAGTTATAGCCAAAGGGAATTACTGAATAACTTAATAGAATTGATATCACTGATATGGATGGTCCGATACTGAATAAACGAATATCTCCCCTAGATGGAATAAGATTCTCTTTGAATAGTAGTTTTGTTCCGTCTGCTAGAGCTTGAAGAATTCCAAAAGGACCAGCGTATTCGGGTCCAATACGCTGTTGTATCCCTGCAGATATCTCTCTTTCTAACCATACAATTGCTAGTACACTTATTGTGATTCCCAATACAAGAATCAAAATAGGTACAAGTATCCATAGAATTCCATAGACCTCTTTGAAAGATTCCAATCCCGAAAAAGAATTTATATCTTGGACTTCCGTTGTATCAATTATCATTTCAACGATCAACTTCTCCCATAATGATATCTATGCTACCTAGTATTGTCATAATATCAGCCAATTTCATTCTTTTAACTAATTGAGGAAGAATTTGCAAATTGATAAAACCAGGTGGACGAATTTTCCATCTCCAAGGAAAACCATTCTGATCTCCTATTAGAAAAATTCCTAATTCCCCCTTGGGGGCCTCAACTCTCACATAAAGTTCTTGTTTCGGCAATTCAAAAGTCGGAGACGATTTTTTACCAATGAATCGATATTGAAAATCATTCCATTCTGGCTCCTTTTCTCTATCAAAGGAGCGAATTTCTAAATTTTCATACGGCCCACCTGGAATTCCTTCCAAAGCCTGTTGAATAATTTTAATGGATTCCATCATTTCACCAATTCGAACTAAATAACGAGCTAATGAATCCCCTTCTTTTTGCCATTGAACTTCCCAATCAAATTCCTCGTAACACTCATAATTATCGACTTTACGTAGATCCCATTGTATTCCGGAAGCCCGAAGCATTGGTCCTGATAACCCCCAATTTATAACTTCCTCTCTACCAACAACACCTACGCCTTCAACTCGTTCTAAAAAAATTGTATTTCGCGTAATCAGTTTTTGATATTCAATAACCCTTGTTAAAAAATAATTGCAGAAATCAAAACATTTATCTATCCAACCATAAGGTAGATCAGCCGCTACTCCTCCAATACGAAAATAATTATGCATCATTCTCATACCTGTCGCAGCTTCAAATAGATCATATATTAATTCTCTTTCTCTAAAAATATAGAAAAAGGGGGTTTGTGCACCAATATCTGCCATAAAAGGTCCCAGCCATAGTAGATGAGAAGCTATACGACTTAATTCCAACATAATTACTCGTATATAGCTGGCTCTTTTAGGTACTTGAATATTTCCCAATTGTTCCGGTCCATTTACGGTTATTGCTTCTGTGAACATAGTAGCTAAATAATCCCAACGTGTTACATAAGGCAGATATTGTATAATTGTTCGATTTTCCGCAATTTTTTCCATACCTCTGTGTAAATAACCCAATATTGGTTCACAATCAATAACATCTTCACCATCCAGAGTAACAATAAGTCGAAGAACACCATGCATTGATGGGTGTTGAGGCCCCATATTGACTATCATGAGGTCTTTTCTTGTAGCTGGCACATTCATAGGTTTTTCCTCGATTCATTCTTCCATGAATCGTTAAAAAAAAAGTTCATCAAAATTCAGGATCTAATAAATCGAATAATTGAAAATGATTCTTGAAATTAACAAATTTGTGAATCCCGAATACCCAACTGATTTATTAATTTTTTATAACGTATTTTATTTTTCTTTGACAAATAAGACAGTAGTCGTTGCCGTTTTCCTAGAATTATATGTAAACCCCTTTGAGATAAATAGTCTTTTGGGTGTAATTCCAAATGTGAAGTAAGTCTTAGTATCTTATTATGGAAATTGAATACTTGAAATTCAACTGATCCGGGGTTTTCTTCTTCTTTTTTTTTTTGTGAAATAACAGGTATAAATGAATTTTTTATCATAAAATGAAAGCTTTTCTCTCCCCCTCGTTTTTGGTAGATATTTTTATTGATCAGTAATAGTAATGACACTAATTTTTAATTTTGTATATCAAATTATCTTAATTTACTTAACAATTCTTAATTTATTTTTTTTTTCAAATCAATTATATTATATTATATTATTAAGGAATGTAATTCAAATAGATAAAAAAAAATACTATATTTATTAATTCAATAAATAAAAAATTCTATTGTCTTGTCTATTTCAAATAAAAATAAGACCATTTTTTTGATTCATTTTTCTATTTCTTTTTTTTTTTATTTACATTTAATTATAATTTATATATTAATTTATATTATATATATAAATTTATATATATATAAATAAATATTTTTATTTATTTATATATATATAAATTCACATATCAGATATGTTACAAAAAATATTATGTTATGATAATGATAAATAGAAGATAAATGTAGATTGTAAATTAATCTTTCAATCGAGGATACATATGTATCCTTAATATACTGAAACGGCTTCCATTATGGGTATTAAACCAATAGCGGTTTATACAAGCTAAATCTTCTAATCGATAATTTGGCCAAAGAAATAATTTAAAATTCATTAGTTTTTTTGTTTCGCTATCAAGATCTTTATTTTTAGCTAAAACTTGAGAAACATTTTTTATTTTATTCTCATTGTCATTTATTGTTTTTCTATGCACAGTATTTCTATTGCTCGGATTGAAACAAGTTAGAATTCTCAATTCTCTACGGCGTCTAGTGGACAAAAGATTTTCAGGAACAAAGAAATCATAAAGATTTTTATCTTTATTTTGTGTTATCTTTTGATCAACACGACTTTTTTTCCAACTCCACCTTTTTCGCGTCTTACTCTTATCAATCAACGGTACTCTTAGGGTTTGATATATAAGAGATTGTTCATGGTTTTTTCTAGACAGGCGAATAGGTTCAATAAAAAACATTAGATCCTCCTTCAAGTCCTCAGTGTCCCTACATTCTGTATAAATAAAATTCTTCGTACGTAAATCAACCAGCATTTCTATATCTAGCTCTAGCTTTTTAATCGACATTATTACAAATTTTTTAAAATTGTTCATTCTAAGCAGCAGAATCAATAAGTTGATATTATCCATTATTATTTCTTGGTCGTAAATATTATAAATATCACAGTACAAATAAAAACCCAAATATTTTGATAGTAAGAATTCCCGTTCTCCCTTTAGATCGATCCTGTATTTATAATCTGATCTCTTATAATAGTCTGAGCGAGGTTTAAGATCTACATCTACTGGACTCACGTATTTTTCCGTTTTTAACTCTAATTCACCTTGTCCATAAAGCTGCAAAACAAAGAATTTTATTGGTAAGATCCAAGGATTCCTCTTATATGCATAATATAAATTGCTTAATTTTGAAAAGAACCAAAATCTGTGACGGGGAGGGCATTTATTATTCGATATAGGTATAGAAGTCTTTTTCCCTTTTACATTCATTCCGATCCAATTGAAATACTTTCTATCCAGATTTTTTTCCATATCTAGAATATCATATTCTTCTAGATAATTTTGGAGAGAGATATCGCCTATTATATCCAAAAATTCTTTTCTACATGAGTTGTAATTATAAGAAATCGCTTGGTTTTTGTTTCCTTGCGGTGATCTATATCCATAAATATAGGATTTTTTCTTATCCGCAAAATTAAGATATTGATAGGAGAAAAGATCATATCTATATTGTTTTTTAATTTTTTTTTTAATTTCTAATAAGTCTCCTTCTCCTTCTTGTTTTTTGGAAAGAATTAATGGATTTTTTTCATATTCAACTAAATCTTTATTTTGAGCCACACGATGTTCATTGACTCTATTCCTCCAGTTTTGTGATACTAATCTCGACCATCTGTTCTCAGGTAAATCATATTGATAATGAACCTTTAACCAATTTATCCATGGATTCATTAACGAATCGGGACGTTTCTTATGTCTTAATTTGGAATTATATGTTCCTTGTATTCTAAAAAAATAATCCTTTATTTCATTCTTAAGAAAAAAAGATCTTTCATGAGATTCAAAAATAGATCTTAACTTAAATTTATATCCATTATATCCATTAGTAACTTGGGTTTGTGCTAATTTACAAAATACATATGTTTGTGACAAAGAGGATACATCCCAAGAATTCTGTGAATTCATATTCGTAATATTCCCAGATTTCTCTAGAATCGACGTAAGAATTAGACTTTGATTTTCAATTGTTTCTTCTTCTTCCATTTTTTTTTTTTTAATGGATTTTTTTACATTTAGTATTTTGTCTGTTGATTCAAGAAAATCAAGAAAACGTTGTCCATGGATCCTAGCAATACTACTGATACATAAAAGGATATCTATGTATACCCCTTCTATGAAAATTTTGAAAAAAGAATAGGATTTACGTATTAATCGAACAAATCTTCTTTGTAAGATTTGCAAAATATTTTTTTGTAATTCTAATCTTTTAGCATCATAAGTAGTTTTGTTCGAATTCAAATTGATCTCTGAAGTTAGAATCCCCTCTTTTTTTTCTTCTGCTTCTATCATTGTTTCTATTTGTTTTATGATTGTCTTTGTTTTAACATTAAGATCTTTTATCCTTTTTTCTGTGTATAAAGAATTTGTCCAATTAATAGATTCCATTTTAACGGGTGATTCCTCAATCTTTGAATTATTCTTACTGATTGTTGAAGTTTTTTTGCTTTCACTCAGTTCATCTATTATTTCATCTATTGTTTCATCTATTGTTTCATCTATTGTTTTGAACCTAAATAGAATACTTTTAAGAATACTTTTGATGTTCCAGTTTTCTAGTTTTTTTAACATAGTTCGAAACCATTTTTTTCTTTCATTTAAAAATTTTAGAACTAGAAAAAAACGCTTTTTCAAATCTTTTTTCAATTGTTTCCTTATTGTTGTTAAAACGGGATCCAAAAATGAAAGTGGGTTTCTTGGGTAACCCTCATCAAGGTACGATTCTACTAGTGTTCCATAACCTGTTAAAAACCATAAGTTTTTGTTTTTAGTATATTTTTTTTCTGTGGATCTTTTTTTTTTTTTTTTTTCAGTAGATTGTACCTTAGATTTGTGCCAAGGTTTCAGAACAAAAGGTTGTAAGATCCTTATCTGAATACCCTCGTCGAACCAGTTTTTTGGCAATTCTTTGTGGGATACTGGAATGCCCTGATAGGTGCATTTAATATGAACTTCTCTCCTCCAATCCCTAAAATCTTCTGACCATTCGGGATTTTGAAATAATAGGATACGAATGATATTTTTAGTTATTATCAATGAAGGTACTATAATATATTTTCTAATAAAAGATTGGATTAGTAATACAAAACTTCTAATTATTAGACCATATAGAATACTTTCCCAGTCTTCTTCTATTTTTTTAAGTCTTATTTCAGCCTCGTCTTTGTCGTCTTCTTCGTATTTTAGTTCCAACTTTTTCTGAAACTCCAGAAATTCTGAATTGTCAGTACCAGGTTTCCTGAACATTTCTTTCCAATATTCGTATAGATCATCGAAAAGCTCACCAAAAAGAGAATAGAATGGGTACTTGTTTATTATCTCCACAAAAGTGGGGGAATGGGCGTGTCCATCTAGTTGCAAAAATTTCAAAACCGATGTTTTACGCCTTAGAGGGCGCATAGATCCCTTAATTATATCTCGGGCATAATCTGGTTCGCGTGAATAATTTATTAGAAAAAATTCGTGATTTAGTTCCCCTTGAGGAATAGCCTCTTTGTCATTTCTAGGACCAAGATTAAAATTCAGTGAATCTCTATTCCCATCAAAAATTACGATACGGTCGGCTTTTGCGGAACGAATCTGAGCTTCTTTTACTAGTCTTTCCGCCATTTGCTCCACTTCGTCGATTAAGTTGTATGACCATCGAGGAACTTGTTTACTGATTTCGTTTATTCCACTACATTTCTTTCTATTAAAAATGGTTTGGTTGTTCCGATCAGTTCTAATTGCCTCGAATAAGAATTTTTTTTTTCTTTTTTTTTCTTCGGAATATATTTTTACTTCTTCATGTTCTGGAAATAAATAAAG